TCAAAGTCAAGTCCACTCTTTCATATAGCGGAAAAAGATATAATATAACAGATTCGGGATTGATTCCCAATAAGGGGCTAGATCGCGCCAATATCAATCCCTTTCATTCCAAGGCGAAGTTTCAATTACTTACCCAACAGCAAGGAACTATTGGTACGTTGTTGAATCAATATAAGGAATTCCAATCTTTTATAATTTTGTCATCATCCAACTGTTTTCGAATTAGTCCATTCAAGGGTTCGAAATATAACAATGTGATATTGGATCCCCTAATCCCAATTAGGTATTTGTTGGGTCCCTTAGGTACTATTGTACCTAAAATAACGAATTTTTATTCATCTTACCATTTATTAACTCATAATCAAATCTCGTTAAAGAAATATTTACTACTTAACAATTTTAAGCAGACTTTTAAAGTACTTCAAGTATTTAAATATTGTTTAATGGATGAAAATAGAAGAATTTATAATCCCAATTCATGCAGTAATATAATTTTGAATCCATTCCATTTAAATTGTTGTTTTCTTCATCACGATTCTGGTGAAGAGACATCCACAATAATTTGCCTTGGGCAATTTATTTGTGAAAATGCATGTTTATTCAAATATGGGCCACACATAAAAAAATCCGGTCAAATTTTAATTGACCATGTTGACTCCTTAGTTATAAGATCGGCTAAGCCTTATTTGGCTACCCCAGGAGCAACAGTTCATGGTCATTATGGAGAAATCCTTTATGAAGGAAAGACACTAGTTACATTTATATATGAAAAATCAAGATCTGGTGACATAACGCAGGGTCTTCCAAAAGTGGAACAGGTCTTAGAAGTGCGTTCAATTGATTCAATATCGATGAACCTCGAAAAGAGAGTCGAAAGTTGGAATGAACGTATACCAAGAATTCTTGGAATCCCCTGGGGATTCTTGATTGGAGCTGAGCTAACCATAGCCCAGAGTCGTATCTCTTTGGTTAATAAAATTCAAAAGGTTTATCGATCTCAGGGAGTACAGATCCATAATAGACATATAGAGATCATTGTACGTCAAATAACATCAAAAGTGTTGGTTTCAGAAGATGGAATGTCTAATGTTTTTTCACCCGGAGAATTAATCGGATTGTTGCGAGCGGAACGAGCGGGACGTGCTTTAGACGAAGCGATCAATTATCGGGCAATCTTATTGGGAATAACGAGGACATCTCTGAGTACTCAAAGTTTCATATCCGAAGCGAGTTTTCAAGAAACCGCTCGAGTTTTAGCAAAAGCCGCTTTACGAGCTCGTATTGATTGGTTGAAAGGACTGAAAGAGAACGTTGTTCTGGGGGGGCTTATTCCTGTTGGTACTGGATTCAAAAAATTAGTACACCATTCAAGGGAAAACAAAAATATTTCTTTGGAAATCAAAAGGAAAAATTTATTCGAGTTGGAAATGGGAGATATTTTGTTATACCATAGAGAATTATGTGCTCCAAACAATTTTTATGGGACATCACAACAACCATTTACGCGATTTTCCTAAGAAGAGATTCATTCTTTTTACTTTAACTATTTGGTTAGGTTGGTCCAATATATTTATATTAATTTAGTAATAAAAAAATGAGTAATTAAAAGAAATTAATGGTTTGGGCTATATATCAAGGGTCAATCCACGGTAGAAGGTTCCGTCGGAACAATTATTTATTTCAGGGTATCTTGTCGCTTTTTTTTTTTTTTAATAAAAAAAAAAGAGGAAGTGTGGGGAAATGTGGGGAAAAATGATAAAAAGATATTGGAACATCAATTTAGGAGAAATGATGGAAGCGGGAGTGCACTTTGGTCATGGTACTCGAAAATGGAATCCTAGAATGGCCCCTTACATCTCTGCAAAGCGTAAAGGTATTCATATTATAAATCTTACGAGAACTGCTCGTTTTTTATCAGAAGCCTGTGATTTAGTTTTTAATGCAGCAAGTAGTGGAAAAACCTTTTTAATCGTTGGTACCAAAAAGAAAGTAGCGGATTTAGTAGCATCAGCTGCAATAGGGGCTCGGTGTCATTATGTTAATAAAAAGTGGCTCGGTGGTATGTTAACGAACTGGTCCACTACGGAAACGAGACTTAATAAGTTCAGGGACTTAAGAGCAGAACAAAAGATGGGGAAACTCAACCATCTTTCCAAAAGAGATGCAGCAATGTTGAAGAGAAAATTATCTACCTTGCAAACATATTTGGGTGGGATCAAATATATGACGGGGTTACCCGATATTGTAATCATCGTTGATCAGCAAGAAGAATATACAGCTCTTCGAGAATGTGTCATTTTAGGGATTCCTACTATTTGTTTAATTGATACAAATTGTGACCCGGATCTCGCAGATATTTCGATTCCAGCTAACGATGATGCTATAGTTTCAATTCGATTCATTCTTAACAAATTAGTATTCGCAATTTGCGAGGGTCGTTATAGCTATATAAGAAATCGTTGATTATGATTAAGAATAATAAAATTAATTAATTGTTTGGGAACTCGATCAATTTATTGGATCGGTTACTATTCTTGAACTTCAAAAAGAGATAGAGATAAAAATGGGGATATTTATATTATGTTATGTGATTTTTTAGTATCCTAAAATTGAAATTTATTGGTATCCTAAATTCAATTTGTATTAAAAGATGATTAATGTTGGTGAGTTGAGAAAGAGATGGTTGAATCAAAATAATTTTTTAAGTTCGATTTATATCAGAGGACAATATGAATGCTATACCATGTTCCATTAAAATACTCAATGGGTTATACGATATATCGGGTGTAGAAGTAGGCCAACATTTATATTGGCAAATAGGAGGTTTACAAATCCATGCCCAAGTACTTATCACTTCTTGGGTCGTAATTGCTATCTTATTAGGTTCAGTCATCATAGCAGTTCGGAATCCACAAACAATTCCGACCGACGGACAGAATTTCTTCGAATATGTCCTTGAATTTATTCGAGACTTGAGTAAAACTCAGATTGGAGAAGAATATGGCCCTTGGGTTCCCTTTATTGGAACTATGTTCCTATTTATTTTTGTTTCTAACTGGTCAGGTGCTCTTTTACCTTGGAAAATTATACAGTTACCTCATGGGGAGTTAGCTGCGCCCACGAATGATATAAATACTACTGTTGCTTTAGCTTTACTCACGTCAGTGGCATATTTTTATGCGGGTCTTACCAAAAAAGGATTGGGATATTTTGGGAAATACATCCAACCAACTCCAATACTTTTACCAATTAACATCCTAGAAGATTTTACAAAACCTTTATCTCTTAGTTTTCGACTTTTCGGAAATATATTGGCTGATGAATTAGTAGTTGTTGTTCTTGTTTCTTTAGTACCTTCAGTAGTTCCTATCCCCGTTATGTTTCTTGGATTATTTACAAGCGGTATTCAAGCTCTTATTTTCGCAACTTTAGCCGCGGCTTATATAGGTGAATCCATGGAGGGTCATCATTGATTAGCTTTTTTAATAGTCTTTTTTCACTTACCCGAAGTCATGCATGATTCCAAATACGCACTTGGTTGGGCAACATAATACATAGATATTTGTATCTATATATGTATGGATGACCTAATCTCGTAGGAGGGAAGATAGACGATATTACGGAATTGGAAAAATATGGGTTAGGGGGTCAAGTCAAACTAGATATATGTAATGTCTATAAGTCTAACCCTTACATATGTTTCGAAGAATGATTCTAAAATCCAATTCAATATAAAAATAAAATGCAGGTGGTTTACATTATGGAAGAAACAAATGTATATGTGATATTAGATATTTACTAGTTATATAGGGATTATTCCTATGGACTATATATTATATATTTGTATATTTTATTTATTCCTAATTTCTTTCCCAGTATATTATTAATATCTATTTATATATTTATATTATTACTATAATACTATTTATTATTACTATATTGAATGTTGATTCTTTTTTTTTTTTTTTAACCACACTGCATTTCGTTTAGATGGATTACAATACAATATAAGTCTTTCTTTTTCGTCTGTAATTGTAATTGTAGATTGAATGAAAAAACAGATGAACGTACGGATATAGAAAGTAAGTAAAGAACGAAGAATTGAATGAAAGAATGGTTCGAAACTAAGAAATGCAATAAGTAGAACTCTATGCATATGAGTTTACAAAGATTTGATCATGGGTAGAAACTAAAAAAAAAAAAAGAGATATCGAAGTCATTCTGACGATTAACTAATATTATAATTTCAATTCAGAGTTTTTAATTACTTTGACCCGATAGATCGTAGTGATAAAATAAGTAATAATGCATTGGTTGATTGTATCATTAACCATTTATTTTTTTGTACGAGGAACTTACTATGAATCCACTGATTTCTGCCGCTTCCGTTATTGCTGCTGGATTGGCCGTAGGGCTTGCTTCCATTGGACCTGGAGTTGGCCAAGGTACTGCTGCGGGCCAAGCTGTAGAAGGTATTGCGAGACAACCAGAAGCGGAAGGTAAAATACGAGGTACTTTATTGCTTAGTCTAGCTTTTATGGAAGCTTTAACAATTTACGGACTGGTCGTGGCATTAGCACTTTTATTTGCAAATCCTTTTGTTTAATTTAATCCTAAAATTCGAAATGTGAAAACGTACGTTATGCGCTTCTTTCTTAGTCTTAGTTTATTTTATTAACTTGGACTTGCCGTTTGCTTCTTCTAATTATATCAACACTTTAATCCTAACAATTACTTATGAGACAATACCCCGGGAAGGGCTCATTTGAGGATGAGGAATTCACGGATCCGATCGCTTTCTTCCTTCCCATTCCTACCCTTAGTACAAGGGAAATCCCTTACTAAGAAACGTTTCAACAAACGAAATATTTCGCAATTGGTGTGAGACCTAAGACCTAACCTAATAAGTATCTTAATCTTAAATTATGGAGAACTTAAAAAAATAATAAATTTTCAAATTATAAATTACTAGATGATTTAATCTATATCCCATAAAAAAT